TAATAACTTTTTTGTTGACAAAAGAATAAAGATCATTTCTATTCCAAGGTGGGGAGTTTTATTTTCCCCATCGACCTATTTGCAGAATAAAATGCAAATAAAATTCTATATTTGCATATCTATAGAAGAACGTATATAAAAATCTTTAGTGAAAGTTAAGAACTCATTGAAAGTAATTGATTCTATTTTGAAACCTTTTTGTTTTCTCGAACTTTCTCACTTTTTATTTTCTCTGAATTATTATATAGACCCCCATGTATATCTTGCCCTTAACCCAATAGAGAAAATTGCTTAATGAAATTTTGTATGACTAATTGTGAATTTTTAGCGATGCAAAATTGGTTCTTTTCTTTCTATTTTGTCGTCAAAATCCCTTTTTTGTTTTATTTTAGATTTATGAAAAAAAAATAATAAATTGCTGCTTAAACAATGAAAACAAAAACTTTTTGAACTCTATTCCTTAATTGAGTATAGAACGGTTTAGTTACAAGAGTTGAATTCGAGGAAAGTATAAAATATAGGAAAGTCCCAGGTTAAATAAAAAAAACAAAGACTCTAAACTCAAATCAAAAATAATGAACCTTCAACCTCAAATTCCTATTTGAACAACTTTTTATTGTTATTGATCCATTTGAATCATTACTAAACTAAAATAGCTTACTCAATCTCGACGATTGCTTATTCATAGGCTATTATGAGTTCAAGACAAGCCGCTATGGTGAAATTGGTAGACACGCTGCTCTTAGGAAGCAGTGCTAATGCATCTCGGTTCGAGTCCGAGTGGCGGCATACCATCTTCTAAAAAGGATAAATAGATCTTATAATGAATTCAATTCCCGATTTCCATTTTAGAATTATGTAATTAAGGGACTCTTCTTTTTTAAAATTTTTTATGATATTTTCAACCTTAGAGCATATATTAACTCACATTTCCTTTTCGATCGTTTCAATTGTAATTACAATTCATTTGATAACCTTTTTAGTCGATGAAATTGTAAAACTATACGATTCGTCAGAAAAGGGCATAATAGTTACTTTTTTCTGTATAACAGGATTATTAGTTACTCGTTGGATTTCTTCAGGACATTTCCCACTAAGCGATTTATATGAATCATTAATTTTCCTTTCATGGAGTTTCTCCCTTATTCATATAATTCCATATTTCAAAAAAAATGTTTTAATTTTAAGTAAAATAACTGGACCAAGTGCTATTTTGACCCAAGGCTTTGCTACTTCAGGTATTTTAACTGAAATACACCAATCTGGAATATTAGTACCTGCTCTTCAATCTGAGTGGTTAATAATGCACGTAAGTATGATGATATTGGGCTATGCAGCCCTTTTATGTGGATCGTTATTATCAGTAGCACTTCTAGTGATTACATTTCGAAAAAACAGAAAGCTTTTTTATAAGAGCAATGGTTTTTTAAACGAGTCATTTTTCTTGGGTGAAAATGTTGTCGAAAATACTTCGTTTTTTTGTGCTAAAAATTATTACAGGTCCCAATTGATTCAACAATTGGATTATTGGAGTTATCGGGTTATTAGTTTAGGATTTACTTTTTTAACCATAGGAATCCTTTCGGGAGCGGTCTGGGCTAATGAAGCGTGGGGGTCCTATTGGAATTGGGATCCAAAAGAAACTTGGGCATTTATTACTTGGATCGTATTTGCAATTTATTTACATACTCGAACAAATAGAAATTTGCGGGGTCCAAATTCTGCAATTGTAGCGTCTATAGGTTTTCTTATAATTTGGATATGCTATTTTGGGGTCAATCTATTAGGAATAGGGTTACATAGTTATGGTTCTTTTCCATCAACATTTAATTGAATTCAAGACAAGTTATTACAAATACAAGAGCGGGCGACACATTGTATGAACCAGCATGCGGACCGTGTGAATCAAATATTGTATTGATGATTCACACGGTTTTCTACCATATGTAGTTCAATTTCATTGTTTTTACTTAATTCTTAAGTTAAGAGAAGAAAAAAAGAAGACTTTTTTTCATTGTCCAAGAATGTTTTTAAAAACAAACATAGGTTTTTTTATTTCAGTCATCCAATTATCTATAAAAAAAATTAGATAGAATAACTTCGACCTTGTCAACTGCTAATGAAAGAACGAAATCGGGGTATATACCAATACCTATTACGGGTAAAAAGATGGAGATCGAAAGAAATAACTCTCGCGGTCCAGAATCAAAAAAAGAATCCTTCGGGGCGTTAAATAGCTTGTATCCATAGAACATCTGGCGTGGCATAGATAATGAATAAATAGGAGTTAATATAATTCCAATTGCCATTACAAAAGTAATTAGTAGTTTTGGAATTAAAAGATATTTTTGGCCGGTAATTATTCCAAAAAATACTATCAATTCGGCAACAAAACCACTCATACCTGGTAACGCAAGGGAAGCCATCGAAAAGCTACTGAACATCGTGAACATTTTTGGCATTGGAATAGCTATTCCGCCCATTTCGTCAAGATAAACAA